TAAGTGAAGATATTGAATAAGTGAATAAATTCTATTTGCTCAATAACTTATTCACCCATAATCCTTTTTTTCCTTTGTTTGTCCACCACTTCTTATGAATCTAAACAAAGGAGTTCCGATAGACCCGGAAAAGAAGGAAAGGAATAGTAATCTTTGATGAACAGGAAAAAAATAATTATTATTTTGATACAAGACGACACAAGAAAAAGGAATTTTCACCCGTTTTCTTGTGTCGTCTTGCGTCGAATAGAAGATTAGGAAGACTAGTAATCCTTCCTAAAAGTATTTGTTCCTTTCATTTTTATCATCCTTGCCTTGTATTCTCTTCTTTTGTATTTGTTTGTATGCCTATTGTTTATTACTAAAATGGAATACAAGTAATGAATTCCAGGCGTCCTGCAAAACAAAAAGAGTATAAACAAAGCAAGCAAAAGGATTTACAGAATTTTTTGATCATACATAATTGTATCGATGGACAAAAAATCGGCACTTTTTACCAAATGTTAAGGAATCTCTGGACCTAAAAATTCATTTCGTACAATTGAACTTTTTCAAACTGTTTCTTTTTAAGAACCAAAAAAACTTGTGCCAAAATAACAGATGCGAAGAAGAACAAAAGGCCTTGGACGCGTAATGGATCTTGAAGCACTATTTCTGCATCTCCCTGACCAAACCCTCCTACATTGGGATTGCTTGTTAATGGTTGATCAAGCTTAATGGATTCACCCTCTGAAACAAGAAGTTCTGGTCCTGGAGGTATAATATCAACCACTTGACGTCCATCCGATGCATCAACTATGGTTATTTCATATCCTCCCTTTTCTTTACGTACTATTTTGCTTACTATACCTGCTGATGTAGCATTATAGACTGTATTGTTACTCTTGCTACCATCAGGATAAATCTGACCCCTTCCTCTGTTCCCACCCACATATATGGGATATTTTAAGAAGTGAACGTCTTTCTTTGTAGCAGGGTCGGGGGAAAGAATGGGAAAGACGATTTCACTATATTTCTGACCCGGAACAGGACCTATCACAAGAATATTTTTTTTATTGGGACGATAACTCTGAAAAGACAGATTTCCTATCTTTTCTTTCAACTCAGGAGAAATACGATCGGGGGGGGCTAATTCGAATCCCTCGGGTAAAATAAGAACAGCACCCACATTCAAACCCCCTTTTTTACCATTAGCAAGAACTTGTTTCAGTTGCATATCATAAGGAATTTGAACAACTGCTTCAAATACAGTATCAGGAAGCACAGCTTGCGGAACTTCAATATCCACGGGCTTATTAGCTAAATGGCAATTAGCACATACAATTCGTCCAGTTGCTTCTCGTGGGTTTTCATAACCCTGCTGCGCAAAAATGGGATATGCATTTGAAATGGATGCTCGAGTTATTACATATATCATGATCGATACAGAAATGGATCGAGTCATCTGTTCCTTTACCCAAGAAAAAGTATTTCTATTTTGCATGTCCAATCATGGATCTCGGAATTTCTACAATAAATTAGATAGGGAACTAGTAAAGTTCCCTATGCACGAGTCTGTCATTGTACTGGAATAGTTGTACTGTAATATAGGACGAATACCTTGAACTGGTAGAAATAAAATATAAAGAATTAAGTAAGATTCAAAATGGTTTCTTTATAAAGGAAGAAAGATTCTGATTTATTTGATTGATATCAGGAGATCAAATGAGTTCTTCATTCATTCATTGAATGATAAATGACTACAAGCGAAGGAGATACACGATTTAAATAATGGAAAATCCAATATTTCACAATTGTATCTAGAATAACTGGAAAGGTGGAAACAAGACCAGATATAATTTGATCGTTATGAGCCAATCCAAAATCGTTGTAGAACGAACCAATTATTAGTTCCCAACCATGAGTCGAGTGAAATCCAATCCATAAATCAGTAACTAAAAGAATCGAAAAAGCTTTTATTGTGTCACTTAAGTTATAGAGGAATTCCTGAACCCAAGAATTAAGAATGACAAGTTCCTCATTACCCAAAATAAAATAACCACTTAGAATAGCGAAAGAGATTATATTTGTCGAGAAATGCAAAATGATATGGAGATGATATTCATTGTGTGTTTTGACCAATTGTATCGTTTCCTTGTGTATTCCTATACGAAGTTTTTGTATATGTGTCTCCGGGTACTCCTTTATCATTTCGTCCAACAGAAAGAGTTCTTCTAATTCTATGAATCTTTCTAGAACGTTTTTCTCTTGAATGATATTCAAGAGAGTTTTGGATTGCCCGGTATTCCACCAATTTGTAACCCAAAGTTCCAGACATTTATTAAATGGGAGAGAGACCCACCAGGGCAAAAATACTATAGATACAAGATATGGGAAAGAAGGCAATGCTTTCTTTTTTTTCATTTTTTATCTGTGAATTGAATCGTTAATGAACCTGCTTCATTCGTTGACTCTATATGATATTTCTCTGAAGCACGAGTTCTATAACAAGGTATTGAACCTATGGGTCTATTCATTCCAATTTTTGTGTCAAAATTGAATTTAGTTCTTGGATCTAGAAGGAATATAGAAATGGGATAAGGGTTCGCCCTTTTCGGATAAAAATGCAAAATCAATATTATTCCTAGATATCTCAATCGGGCAAATTCGAATGGGCAAATTCGAAGCAATTTCATCTTCATTTGTTCCTTTCTATGAATACTCGAAAACCCACTTAAAATAACGAATCGGATTTAGAAACGAAAACCCCCCTCAGTTAATTATTTCGAAATGTTTCACCGCCTAGCCACAACCAAGGAAAAAAGGTATCATCAAAATTTTGGGCCTAAAAAGATGAGATGAATTCCGTATTACGAAATAAATCTTGGATATATTTGATGAATCCTTACTTATTATATTAGCCTTAGATTAGTCTTTTTTCTAGTAGAAATTTTCTAGTAGAAAAGAATTGAGTTGGGATCCATACGCATACGAAATACTTTTGGTATACAAATGGTATACAAAAATTTCTTCTTTTCTTAATTTTCTTCTTTATTATAGTATAGTTTATTATAGTTATTCCATATCGCCCTCCTGCTTTTTTGGTTTATTCTATGGGAGTCGCCACGACAAAGGAAGGAGGAAATAGAATAATCTAACATGTTTTGTTCAAATGAACATTCCAAAAAGACTTCAATTGTATTAAAAAAGGAATTAGCAAGTTCCTTCCCCCATGCCGATAAAACATTTATTCTTTATTGTGTTCAATTCATTTCAAAATACTTCAATTGGTACGCCCAAGAAATAGGCCAATTCGGCAGCTTTTTGTTCAATTTCTCGTGGAGTAAAATTCTCATCAGTACGAGTCAAGGGAATGGCCCCTTGACCTCTGATTTCCATATAAAGGACACGACGAGGATAAAGACCCTCTTTAACCTCAATTCTGATTGATTGGATATCTCTCATAAGGAAGCGAAGGAAGATGCGACGATTTATTCCAGGAAATCCCCAACGAAAAATGCACACAATTCCTTCTTTTCTATCGAATTGGTCATAACCACTACCTACATTCCACAAAATTGTGCACCACAAATAGGAGCTAACGAACAGACCTGCGATCCCATAAAAAGACATCACGATTCCTTGTGGAAAAAAAAGAATTTGCTGAGATGGAAATATGGATATCAGATTCCTACCAAGATAACTGGAAGTTCCAACCGCTAAGAATCCTAGTGAACCTAAAAAAAGGATACAGGCCCAGCAAAAATTACTTGTTTTTCGAGACCCCCTTATAAGTTCTATCCATATATGTTCTGATCGCCAATTCATACTATACTAGATCCAGTTGCATTCGATTGGAATTGAGAGAATAACCCAAATTTGACTTTACCTTTCTTGATCCCGAAGTAACTTTCATCAACTAGCACTATTCTGATGTGGAGTAATTGGTTAGATACATTGACCTTCTATTAAAAATATTTACTGATCCATTTTTAACCAGCTATATATATATACATGCATTTATGCAGATAGCATGTATCCGCATACATAACAGTTCTTTCATTTGTGTGTGGAAAGAGCCACATATCGTACCATATTGCACTAAAAAAATATCTGTATTATGATACAGTGTTGAAATAAATTGATAGGATTTGGTCCCATTGGATCTAGACAATCTTATTTTTTTGGACATGAAGAGATAAAGAAGCCATTGCAATTGCCGGAAATACTAGGCCCACTAAAGGCACAAAAATAGAGGGTAAGTTGAGATCTGTCATAGAATGGGTGCCTCGATTTAATATTTGTATCTATATATTTGTATCTATTAGAAAGATATCTTATGATATGATAAGTATATCTATTATAAGTAATATTAGGTAATATTGACTATTGTATTTTATATAATATTATACTACTAAGTATATATAAACAATTAAGTATATATAAATATATAATTTCTAAATAATATATTTATATTAAAATAGAAATTTGAAATATAAAAATAATATTAAAATATTAAATTTAAAGAAAAAAAAGGATAGATAATAAGTGCAAAAATGTAGAACTAAATTAAGTGTACCTATTCATCTTTCTACACGAATATAAATAGGGTAATCTTCTTTTACAAATTTTATTATTCTTCTTCTCCCATCCTTATGTTCTTTCTATCTTTCTTTCTAATCTAATAAGGAGTTTTTTATTTTAAAGGAGTTTTCTTATGAAAATGAAGTTCATTATGAATTCGCGACTCTAAATAATAGGATCCAACAAACAGGGATTCATAGTAAAAATGCGATAGATGTAGAAATTATTTTATTTCATTTCCATATTTGATATTTCTTTTTTTTTATTTTTATTTTTTTCATTATTGTCTATCTTAATTAATGCGTAAGATAGCCAGATAAAATTCTTTTTTTTTTCCCAAAATTCGAATTCCTCGGAAAGAGAAATTCACTTTTTTATTTTATCCTGTTGATAGAGGTTCATAATACCTAATCATGAATAGGGGTAAGATAAAAAATGGATCTGGATCCGGAAGAAAAAAAATTATCCGAAACTTCTGACTCTTACTAGAAAGTGTAACTTATATCACCAAAGAACATTTTTCTTAGTTTTTTTTTTATTATGATGAACTAAATACTTGTTCGCTACAAACAAAATAACTGAATCTAGTGCTATACTTTAATTTTTTGAATTTTGATTCAAGGGAAAGAAACCATGGAGCTGAAATAACTCACTTAGAACACCTTTTAAAGGATTACGTGGTACGATTGGGTCAAATAAGCCTTTATGGAATAAATAGTCAGCCGCTTGTGAACCATCGGGTACTGTCCTATTCAATGTTTGTTCAATTACTCTTTTACCCGCAAATGCAATGTACGCATTAGGTTCAGCAATAATGATATCTCCCAACATACCAAAACTGGCTGTTACTCCACCGGTTGTAGGAGATGTAAGGACTGGTACATAGAATAACTTTTTAGTGGATTGGTAATTATATGAAGCAGAAGATATTTTAGCCATTTGCATCAAGCTCAAACTTCCTTCTTGCATGCGTGCTCCTCCAGAAGCACACACAATAATGACAGGTAGAGATCGATTAGTAGCATACTCAATCAAACGAGTGATTTTCTCACCTACTACAGATCCCATACTACCTCCCATGAACTTAAAATCCATAACCCCAATTGCTGCGGGAATACCGTTTAGTTGACCTATGCCTGTTTGAACAGCTTCAGTTAAACCTGTCTTTCTTTGATAAGAATTGATACGATCTTTATAAGGTTCCTCTTCTGAATGAAATTGAATGGGGTCCATAGAAACCATATCTTCATCCATAGGATCCCAAGTGCCCGAATCAATCGAAAGTTCGATTCTATCTGAACTACTCATTTTCAAATAATATCCACACTGTTCACAAACATTCATTTTTGACCTAAGAAGTTTTTTATAATTTAATACATAACAATTTTCGCATTGAACCCATAAATGTCTGTATTTTTTATTTATATCGAAATCATTAGATCTTCCTCTTATATTGAAATCACTGCCATTATTACGAGTTCTTATACTAAAACTTCCACTTTCACTACCACTTACATTTTCAGTACAAATGAAATTATAAATGTAACTGTCACTGTAATTGTCAGTACCACCTGAAATGGAACTATTAATACTGACTTCAAAACGAAGATAACTATTAATGCAACTATTAATGTGATTAGTCCAACTAGATTGAGTATCATACATGTAATGATAATAGTAGTGATTGTTTCTCTTAGACCCCCTATTCAAAAAACTAGAAAAAAAACCTTCTAATTCACTCAGAAAAGAACTATCATTGTCAATCTCAAAACTATGATTTTCAATATCAAAATATACGGAATAACTGTCACCATTACTATCCCTAACTAAAAAAGTGTCATCAGAGATCAAACTCCAAATATCCCTGATACCAAATAAATAATCAACATTACTGAAACTATAACTAACACTATCACTCCAATTTTTCTCCATATCATTTAGAAGGGGTTCATCATTTCCA